CCTGAAAGAATACCTATAGTTAAAAGGGTAAAACCCAAGCCAATGACACGATAACTCCAATAATCCAATCGCTGAGTCAATTGATACCTGTGATAATTTCTAAACGAAAAATTCACGTATTGGGTCTCATCAAAAGAAAATGAACTAATTAATAAATGATTGGTTTTACCAAAAATATCTATCTTTCTTCTAAACGTAATGACCAGGAGAGTTATGGATAATAATGATCCACATAAAAGAGCTGCATAGCTCAACAACATCATACTTACGTGCATCATTAACCAACGGGATTGGAGAGCAGGCACTAATATTGCGGATTGATGCATTTTAGTTAAAAGACCCGAAGTGGCAAAGCCTTGGGTTAAAATAGCGCTTGGGGCGGTTATTTTACTGAAAAAATTCTTATAGTTTCTAAAATATGGAACTATATGAATAAGGGAGAAACTCCATGAAAGGAACATTAATGATTCATATAGATCACTTAATGGTACATGTCCCGAATAAATCCAACGAGTAACTAATAATCCTGTTATACAGAAAAAAGTAGCTATCATGCCTTTTTCTGACGAATCACATAGTCCTACAATTTCATAGACCAAGGTCATCAGATGAGTAGGAATCACAATTGAAATGATCGAAAAAGATATGTGAGTTAATATATGTTCTAAAGTTGCAAATATCATAAACAATCATTTTTTGTTTTTATAGTTATAAAAAAAGGGAACCCTTCCTGAATTACCGAATGTAAATATGGTATCGAATTAAAGGATCCGTTGTGTCCTTTTTTGTTTTAGAGAATGCCGCCACTCGGACTCGAACCGAGATGCTCTAGCACTGCTTCCTAAGAACAGCGTGTCTACCGATTTCACCATGGCGGCTTGTTCGAAGTAATACTAACTCATGCATATTCAATCGTCGATATTGAGAGGTTCAATGCAATTGCAATAGATGATTATTGAATCAATCGAAGAATAGCCCTTCAAGTCAATATTGGAAGGTTCCATAATTGTTACTAGCTTACCTTAAAGCTTAGTAATAGTGAATCAATGGGGAAAATAGTGAATCGATGGGGAAAATGGCAATCCCCATCTCGCAAATCATATAAAAATGCACTCTATTCACTATATTGAACCTTGTATCTTGCGGCTAATAACGCCCTTTTTTCAAACAAAACACAAATAGTGCCATTTTGAGGGCCCAGTATATGATACAGAATCCTTAATTTATCCAATCATTGATTGATGTTGATTTAGATCATTTGAAGGGTTTCTTATCACATTATTATTTATTCTTTGCTTTTTTTATTTCATTTTTTTTGTCGTACAAAAAAACCTTTTGAATAACCGGTAGAAATGGATTTAGCTAAAGAAAAAGCTTTTACCGCTGCCCAATATCCCTTTCTCTTCCAAAAATTTCTACGAATATGCTTTTTTGATATAGAAGTACGTTTTTTTGGAACCGCCATGCAAAAATGAACTTTTCTAAGTTGAATGTGAAAGACATGTATTGTTCAAAATAGATCATTAATATGAATTCTTTCTATTCATATATCTATTATTGAGTTTATAGATTTTCTTCATAACATACAAATATGCGCATATAGCATATAATGGGGACTAAACTAAATTATTGCTAGGGACTCAAACTCAAGTTGGAGAATAAAAAGAAAGGAGATTTGATTCGCTAGGTATAACTCTAATAGAAAAAAATAGTTATCTTTTTTCTCTTTTTGAAGTATTCATTATCATTATTATTGCATACAATGCAAATCTCAGAAGAAAGAAAATTGTACTAATTGTTTCATATCTCCATTCATTAGGATCGATGGTATCAACTACCGATGAAATCGACCCCCGCAGATAAATAATATAAAAAGAAAAATAAATAAAATAAAAGGTTACAATTCCTATCTCAGTCTATTTCAAATAGACCATATATATAACCTACATATACCTACCGTCGTAATACATTTAATAACAATAACCAGAAATTAATTACCTACATGAGATAAAACAATAAGATTTTCTCTACCAATTGATCCCTTTAAAGCATAGCGCCCCCACGATTCGAATAATACTTTTGTTCAATGATCCATTACTTGAACATTACTTGAACTTGATTAAGGCAATTTAACAATTTAAGTAACCTCTTACTTCACCTTCTTACTTCACCCATATGGGAGGTTACAAGTATCATAGAATTTCCCACAAGTTCTGGTGGAAGCCAATCAATCAGTTTCAAATTAAATTTAAATTAGTTAATGATTTTGGATAAAAGATCTTGTTGGGTTGAGTTATTTGTGGATCTCATGATCCATATCAAAAGCTAATAATTACTTCACCCCTAGTATTAAGCAATAATTTGCTTAATTATATCATTTGACCAATTCAATTGTAACTCCTTGGGTCAAATTTTAAATAGTCGAGGAAGAGCGAGATTAATAAAAAAGAATATTCTTTTCGTATCCTTATTTTGGTTTGTGTTTAAAAAAAAAGAAATAAGAACTGGTGATGAATATGAATTGGGAACAATAATTAATATAATTAATTAGAAGAAAATAGAGGAAAAAGGTTTGATTTAATTTTATTATTATGGTTATGGAACGCACATATCAATATGCATGGATTATACCTTTCGTTCCGCTTCTAGTTACTATGTTAATAGGATTGGAACTCCTGCTTAATCCGACAGCAACAAAAAATATTCGTCGTATATGGGCTTTTCCCGCTGTTTTATTGTTAAGTATAGTTATGGTCTTTTCCACCAAGCTGGCGATCCAGCAAATAAATGGTAGCTCAATTTATGAATATCTATGGTCTTGGAGCATCACTAGTGATTTTTCCTTAGAATTCGGCTACTTGATTGATCCACTTACTTCTATTATGTCGATATTAATCACTACTGTTGGAATCCTGGTTCTTATCTATAGTGATAATTATATGTCTCATGACCGAGGATATTTGAGATTTTTTGCTTATATGAGTTTTTTCAATACAGCGATGCTGGGATTAGTTACTAGTCCCAATTTGATACAAATCCATATTTTTTGGGAACTAGTGGGAATGTGTTCCTATCTGTTAATAGGTTTTTGGTTTACCCGACCAATTGCAGCAAATGCCTGTCAAAAAGCGTTTGTGACCAATCGTGTGGGGGATTTTGGTTTATTATTAGGAATCCTAGGTTTTTATTTACTAACAGGTAGTTTCGAATTTCAGGATTTATTCGAAATATTCAATGATTCGATCATTAATAATAATGAGATGAATTCCTCATTTGCTACGCTTTGTGCCTTCTTATTATTCCTCGGTGCAGTTGCTAAATCTGCGCAATTCCCACTTCATGTATGGTTACCTGATGCTATGGAGGGACCCACTCCTATTTCGGCTCTGATACATGCGGCTACTATGGTAGCCGCAGGAATTTTTCTTGTAGCTCGGCTTCTTCCTCTTTTCATAGCCATACCTTACATAATGAATATCATATCTTTGATAGGTGTAATAACGGTACTATTAGGAGCTACTTTAGCTCTTGCTCAAAGAGATATTAAGAGAAGTTTAGCTTATTCCACGATGTCTCAATTGGGATACATTATGTTAGCTTTGGGTATAGGTTCTTATCGAGCCGCTTTATTCCATTTGATCACTCATGCTTATTCTAAAGCATTATTGTTTTTAGGGTCTGGATCAATCATTCATTCCATGGAACCCATTATTGGGTATTCTCCGACTAAGAGTCAGAACATGGTTCTTATGGGCGGTTTAACCAAATATATGCCAATTACAAAAACAACTTTTTTTTTAGGTACACTTTCTCTTTGTGGTATTCCACCCCTCGCTTGTTTTTGGTCCAAAGACGAAATTCTTAATGATAGTTGGTTGTATTCACCGATTTTTGCGATAATAGCTTTCTACACAGCAGGATTAACTGCATTTTATATGTTTCGTATGTATTTACTTACTTTCGAAGGGCATTTACGTAGTCATTTTCAAAATTACAGCGGACACACAAATAGTTCCTTCTATTCAATATCCATATGGGGGCAAGAAGGTTCCAAACCTGTTAGCAGCAATTTGCTTTTAACAACAAGGAATAATAATGACAAGTCCTCCTTTTCCAATTGCTCGTTTTCTAATACATATAAAATTGCCGGTTATGTAAGAACCATGCGATCATCTTTTAGTACTCATTTTTTCAAAAAAGACTCTCATACTTTACTATATCCGCATGAATCGGACAATACCATGTTATTTCCCCTGCTTATATTGGCCATATTTACTTTGTTCGTTGGATGCATAGGAATTAATTTCGGGCACGAAGTAATGGAGGTTGACATATTATCGAAATGGTTAACCCCATCGATGAAACTTTTCCATCAGAATTCAACTGATGAAGATTGGTATAAATTTTTGACGAATGCATTTTATTCAGTTAGTATAGCCTACTTCGGAATATTTATAGCATCTGTTCTATATGGGTCTGTCTATTCAGATCGACAAAATTTGTACTTAATCAATTCATTTGCTAAAATCGATTCTCAAATGAGAATTCGTTTAGAACAAATAATAAATGTCATATACAACTGGTCATACAATCGCGGCTACATAGACGTTTATTACGAAAAAGTATTCATTAGGGGTGTACGAGGATTAGCTCAACTAACTCATTCTTTTGATCGACGAGTAATTGATGGAGTTACTAATGGGATTGGCGTTGCAAGTTTCTTTCTAGGAGAAGGTATTAAATATATAGGGGGGGGTCGAATTTCCTCTTATCTATTCTTATATTTAGCTTGTGTATCAATAGTCCTACTAATTTACTATTACTATTTTTTCTAAATAGTATTTTTATGAAAGCTAAAGTATTTCTATAGTATATAGAAATATATCTTTCATAACCCGAGTTCTTAGAAGTAAGAGATAAGAGGGACCTATAGAAAATGTGGTTAGAAATCCATAATAAAGTCCGACCATAACGACCGAATTCAATATATTCATCCATAA